GTATTGGCCATAATTTGCAGGAACATTCGGTGGTCCCCGTGAGAGGCGGAAGGGTCAAAGACCTACCCGGTGTTAGGTATCACATCGTTAGAGGAACCTTAGATGCTGTAGGGGTGAAGGATCGTAAGAAAGGGCGTTCTAGTGCGTTGCAGAACATTGTCACAACTTGTATCATTGCGACGATTCCGTATCAGTTGTTCTGATATGTTAAATGTGTAGCTGACCCAGTATTGCAAGGGGACTGAAGCCTGCTACTACAGAGATTGATAGAGATTAATTATTATCTATCTATTTGTGTGAAACAACTTGGTGTCTAAGGTGTCCTACTCCACTAAGTTGAGTTTTACCTGGACTCCCACCTGGAAAATCTTGGGACGTCTTTTCCTCTTGGAACAGGTTTAGATTACGACTACGGAGATTCAGTGAAGGCTTTATGCACATCTACTGATTGGATTGATAAACCTACGGACATTCCTAGTAAGATAACTGAATTGCAAGATTTTCTTCTTTTATATCTAAATTTCGATTTTTTTATCCGTGGAATAAGGGAAAACGGATACCCAATATGCAATGAGTAAATATGATTTGCATCTCAAAAAATAAATGGTTCAAAATCATTTGAATAGTTTCTAGTCAATCATGTGGAAAGCTGTATTCGATGAAAGTCGCACGTGCAGTTTGGAGGGAGATCCTCGACTAACTGGTGGATCCACCCTACAATATGGAGTGAAGAAGCCGAAATAGTAGCCTAAGATACCATTGAAATAAAAGACCATTGAAATAAAAGAATTGATTGAAATCTGACATATTTATATTCGTAAACTCGTGTTACATCGGAGCAGTGTAGTGAACAGAAAGAAAACTATCGAATCAGATCCAATTTATCGTAATCGATTAGTCAATATGCTAGTTGATCGTATCCTGAAAAATGGCAAGAAATCACTGGCTTATCAGATTTTTTATCAGGCTATGAAGCGGATTAGGTAAAAGACAAATAGGAACCCACTGTCTGTTCTGCGACAGGCGGTGCGCGGGGTAACTCCCGACGTAGTGACAGAAACCAAACGTGTAGGTGGATCAACTTATCGAGTTCCCGTTGAAGTAGTACCGGCAGAGGGAAAAGCTTCGGCTATCCGGTGGTCATTAATCGCGTGTCGAAAACGCTCAGGTCGAAGTATGGCTTTAAGATCGAGTGATGAATCAATGGATGCCGCCAGAAATTCCGGTAGTGCCATACGGAGGAAAGAGGAGACTCATAAAGTTGCGGAAGCCAACAAAGCTTTTGCCCATTTCCGTTAGTTTCGGATTCGTTCCAATCCACGATATTTTCGTCGTGGATTGGAACCGGGGCACAAACTATCTGGGAATCGAGAGGCACTACGAAGAAATGGTTGAGTGAGGGGTGAACGACGAATGACGGGTGTCCAATCTAAGCCACAAGTGGGGATTGGCAGCTACTTCTCTCTTAGGTTGTCAATTATTAGACTCCTCCTAATAGGGTAGCGGGGGGGGGGGGGGGCCAATGCAGAGTTGSGGRGKGCCTCGCAAAAAGGCTTGACGCATGACCAGTTTTTCAGAGACTGAAATTGATTGGGACGCGCATCGCATGGAGTAAAAATTGTTTGAGATATCGGGAAGAAGCCCCCATATCCGAGAATTCTGGGGACTCAATTAATTTCGGTTGACACAGATTAGTTTTTGTGATATATTATAAATTAACAAGCTTACTAGCCTGGGGAATCACTAATTATTTCTTGAAAACCGAAAATTACCATGACCGCAACTTTAGAACGACGCGAAAGCGCAAGCCTATGGGGTCGCTTCTGCGACTGGATTACCAGCACCGAAAACCGTCTTTACATCGGATGGTTCGGTGTCTTAATGATTCCCACCTTGCTAACCGCAACCTCTGTATTCATCATTGCTTTCGTCGCAGCTCCTCCTGTAGATATTGATGGTATTCGCGAACCCGTTTCTGGTTCTTTGTTATACGGTAACAACATTATCTCTGGCGCTATCATCCCCACTTCTGCAGCTATTGGGTTACATTTCTACCCAATCTGGGAAGCAGCTTCCGTCGATGAATGGCTTTACAATGGTGGTCCTTACGAACTTATCGTCCTTCACTTCCTACTTGGTGTAGCTTGCTACATGGGTCGCGAATGGGAACTAAGCTTCCGTCTAGGTATGCGTCCTTGGATCGCTGTTGCGTACTCGGCTCCTGTCGCAGCTGCTACCGCCGTCTTCCTGATCTACCCAATTGGTCAAGGAAGTTTCTCTGACGGTATGCCTCTAGGCATTTCTGGTACTTTCAACTTCATGATCGTCTTCCAGGCTGAGCACAATATCCTTATGCATCCCTTCCACATGTTGGGTGTAGCTGGCGTATTCGGCGGCTCTCTATTCAGTGCTATGCATGGTTCTTTGGTAACTTCTAGTTTGATCAGAGAAACAACTGAGAATGAGTCTGCCAATGCAGGTTACAAGTTCGGTCAAGAGGAAGAAACCTACAACATCGTAGCTGCTCACGGCTATTTCGGTCGTTTGATCTTCCAATATGCTAGCTTCAACAATTCTCGTTCTCTGCACTTCTTCTTAGCTGCTTGGCCCGTAGTAGGTATTTGGTTCACCGCTTTAGGCATTAGCACCATGGCATTCAACTTGAATGGTTTCAACTTCAACCAATCCGTGGTTGACAGCCAAGGTCGTGTCATAAACACCTGGGCTGATATCATAAACCGTGCTAACCTAGGTATGGAAGTCATGCATGAACGTAACGCTCATAACTTCCCCCTAGACTTGGCTTCTGTTGAAGCTCCTTCTATAAACGGATAACATCCGTCTGGTTATGCAGCACAACTGGATACCAAATCTCTCAACTTCAGGGGAGGTTTGGTGTCCAATGAGGTGAAAGTTCGTGCGGTGGAACGAATGAAAGGAATGGTAGCAGCTTCTCACAATTTCCCGATTATCAGTTTCCAACCTTAAATTCTGAAAACTATTTGGAATATCCCTCCGCGATTTAATAGATTACGAAGTTTCCTATTCCGATTTGCAGAATGCTTGTAATCTCCCACCCCAATCTTTTGGATAAAAGAAGGAGTGTATTCCTCATTTCAAAGATTTTCTATTGTCTTGCTATATACATACAGCTAATATGTATGTGTATTAACCGAAGGACCTATCTAGACTGCTTAACGGATAGATCTTGTTCACGTCCGGTGGGGAGCCAACTAAATCAACAGAGGGGGCGGACGTAGCCAAGTGGATCAAGGCAATGGAGTGTGGATCCATCACGCGCGGGTTCAATTCCCGTCGTTCGCCCATCCAATTGGGTAATTTGATCCCATCGCTCTGCGTGGGTCTCCCCGACAATAACAATTTGGAATTCCCGATCTAATTCCAATTTTGGATACAACTATTCACAGAAATCACTAGACTCGTTTGAAATATGTATTCCATCCTATCTTGAAATTTTCAATATTATTGGTATAATAAATGTGGGAAATAGATAGTATCTACCGCATGAAATTAATATGAAAAAAGAAAATAAGGTAAAAGAGGTGGCAAGAGAAAGCGTAGGAAGTCCAGATTTTTCATCTAAAATTTCGGAGTTAATAGAAGTCAGTCTATTAGATCACTTCTTCGAATCATTGAAAAACCAACATCTCAGAGAATTTTTAATTAGTCCATCTTCCAATTATGAACCTTTTATCAGATTATCTGACTTGTGATTTCTAAGTTCACTATTTCTACGCAATCTGCGTGATTCACTAAAAAGAGATAGTGGCATCACCCTGGAGATGCTGATGTTGCTAACAACACTAATTTCTATGCATTGCCTGAGTGACAAAAGGTCGATCGAAAGAAGTTTTGTACTAACGGGAGTCATTAATGGGGGTGACGGGGTGAGAGAGAAACAAGCGGAAAACCTTGGTGATTTCTCCTACGACTGCTTTCTCCGATTCGAAAGATCTTTATCTGTTGGAAGGAGTGGAAAGAGGAGAATATCTGTTTCCCACTACTTAGGTTTGAACGAAGATATTTCTGCAGGTTCGACGAAAAAAGAGAAGCAAGTTCGCTATGATGCGATGATTCCTCTGGTTTCCGGTAGATGGAAGGCATGCGTAGTGAGAGGTTCACTCCTTGGCAGAGATATATCCAAGGATGATCCTGAAAGGATTCGGGTATTTCGTAGGGGTAGGTGTTTACAAAATTCACGTAGGTTTTTCAAATTCTACAACTATATGGTAGTTTCCAGAAACAACCAAAGTGATTTCGATTCGTTATTCTTTTGGGAAAATCGTAACAAGCGAGATCCGGGTCGGTTACAAGCAACACAATTGAGAAGCGACTCATTAAGTCCCGTAGTATTAAACTCCTATGACGAGGCGTTATTTGAATCCGTAGATTCAGCAGATCACCAGGGGGATAGGTCGGGATTTGATTTCGAGCGAGAAGCCTTTTCCAACTTGTCTTCATTTACGTCTTGTGAGAAAACGACGTCGTTTCGTGGCTGTATATCCGGATTAGATTATGAAAAAAATGGGGAAGAATTTCCCATTCTACACACTTATTCACAAATGAGAGATGGATTAATAAATCGACTCACCAAAATTCTCTCGATAATCGAGAAATCAAATCTGATTTCTGATAGGGCAATAGTTACTGACGTCAGTAGTAGCGTCAAATCTGGGAAAGGATTTCCATTGGAAATGAGGGGCGACATGCCGCTTACTCAAATATCTGGCAAAAAACTTGGGCTAGCGAGTAGCAGACACCTCAACCTCAGTGAGATTCTCCCAAACTATTTTCAAATATCTTTTTTAGGTATACTTAGAGAAATAAGTAATCGAAGTGAAAATACTACTTTTTCAAACTAATTGAAAGAAGAGAGTAACATACATTCAATATATTTTTTAGTTAGATTGTATGGACGAAATAGAATCATACCTCTCTACTCAACATACATATTTCTTTTCTATGACTATTTCTGCGCATTATCTACTGAATATTTCTTCCAAATCAAATATCGGTTGGATGGCTGGACGGGGATCGGGGAGTACACCGGTGTAACAAGAATTGCAACTGAATAAATAGTATTGAAATGGAAAGATAACGTAGGGCGCCTATTGAACGAATATATTACTTTTCAAATTGATGAGTATAGAAATGTTCAGTCAAATGTGCATAGATGGCTCGATACGACCGAGGATTCGTCTTCTTCCCCTGTCGGGAAAGTCTTAAAGTATGACTTGGAGGAATCAATTTGCCGTGTATCAATAATAAGAAACGAATTACTCAATAATATTGGTGTCAGTCTCGGTAGTAACAACCAACAGAACGAAAAATATTTTCATCGATTTCTCAATGTTTTATTTCTTTATAAAATGATTGTTGCTGAGGTTACTCGCCAGAAAGTTTTGATATATACCATTGATTATTGCATCGAAAAATTGAACGATATAGATCTCGAGAAATTAAACAAGATAGATCTCACGAAGCTTGATCTTTTATCAAGTTTATTCGATGGTTACATTGATGAACAGATACTTTTCCTCAAAACAATTCTTGAGAGAAAAAAGAGTTTATTCATTGAATCCAAACTGTTAATGAGTAAGAAATCGGTAGGCTCTTCGACCGAGCTGGAACCTGCAGTGAATCCTACTTCTATCGGGTTGCCCCGCATCGAATCTATCCGAGCAGGATTCTCAGGCGATGATTTTTCCATTACGGGGAGGCAATTTTGGAATCTGTTTCTGCATGATTTAAACCGTGGGGGAGGTTCAACTAGAGATATTGGTGAGAATATTTCGAGATACATCTCCGATCAGGTTAATAAACTAAACTTTCTAGACGACTCACCTATACGGAACTGTGCTGGAAGCAACTTTATTCCGAGAATCAGAAGGAATTTTTTTATTGGGAGATGCAACAGTAGTTATCTCAACGTCTTAGAAAACTTCTATGTGGGCTCCGAAGATGAAACCATCTCATCTAATATCATCTCATTTATTCATCCCCAACTGTCGGATTCGTTGTCATCCAACTTATCGAAACAAACAGCGGGGGAGGTTGCTGGTCACGTACTCACACCAATTCAATTTATTTTATCTAATCTGCATGAATCCACAGCATTAGTAACTCATTCAGATGGACTTTCCAATTCTATTTCGGATCTGAAGAGGTTACTGGCGAGTTTGAACTTATCTCCTCGTGAAACGATAGAGTCATTTCTATATTCGTGCAGTAGCGATGGAGTTTCTTTGGAGGAAACGTCGACAAACTCCGATTCGTCGTCGGATCGGCAACCCCAACCTCGTCTCAAGAATCTGGTATTGGATCGAGTCTATCAGAGGAATTTGTCTATTAAGTATTTCGGGGAACCGGAAGAGTTGGAAACATCTTATTGGTCGCTAAGACTCCCACTATGCAACGATGTAACATCGAGATCTATAGCAGAATCGATTGGAAAGGAGGTTGCGTACGAAGATACGGACTTCGCGGATCAATCTATACGGAGGGAGGCTATTCGTCCATCCAACTTTATCAATTTCAATGAATTATTAAAAGATTTGAACAGATATAAGATCTCTTGGATCTTTTGGAAAGACAATATCGGTGAAAAATGGAGCTTATTTAGAGATTACATACCTTGGTTTTTTACCCCCACCTGGTGGAAATACTTTTACGACCTGATTAGAGAAACATATCCAGAAATAGGACTTAAAATAAGTTATGACTCAAATCATAATTTTCCTAGAATTTATAAAAGAATGGCTGAAGATGTAGTAGATGGTGCGAAAGCCTATTTATCCCAAAGACTGCAAAGCCTAGGATTGAGATTCGACAACGATTCTATCAATACCATAGTATCCGAGATAGGTCTTCTTATTTTCGAAGAAATTCCTGATGAAGCGGAGATTTTACATTCGGGAGGATGGTCAGTATCTCAATTTTCCGCTAGGTCTATCTTCTATTACTTCATCCTTTCAGTATTAATTGTTCTTGCATTATTCAAACACCCTTTGTCTGCCGTTTCGGGTTCCAATTCCTTTCATTTATGGAAACGTTTCAATACTATTGAATATTTGACAGACCCAACGCGTGGATCCTATTTGAAAGAGGTAATGCATTCCCCTTCGACAAGCTAAATGTCAACGAGAGATCTACTAATCTATTCTTTGAATAGATTCTTGAATTATATAAATAATATAATCTTTTTCTTCTTTGTGAAAGATGAAATCGATTCATGGATATTTCATAAAGAAAGCCCCGATATCCTAGATAGTAAGAAAGAACTACTGACTCAACATTTAGTGACGAATAAAATTCTTTATAGGTATGTGTCGAAATTGAACTCTAATTATGATTTATCGAGCAACGAGATTTCTCATGAACCTTATCCACAAGAAAGATCTAATGTTTTGGCATACTTACGTCAATTCTGGCAAAATGATCTATTGAGTCACAAGATCCGTAAGTTGGATCCTGCGGAGAAGTGGTCTTTTTCCGCCCTCGAGAGAAATATTCTATTTTCAGTAACAACGAGACGAAGAGGCAGTCTACTAAATATGCCATGTCATGACATACCTATCTCACTTCAATCGGGACTACTACCATCTAAAGGAATTTTGCTAGTAGGACCCATAGAAACTGGCCGATCTTCCATTATTAGAGATGTAGCATTCGATTCCTACTTTCCAGTGGTGAAACTACCAATGAAGAAGCTGATATACAACCGATCCTTTTTCAATAATGTACGTGGAAATTTCATTTCGAAAGAAAGCGTACACCGATTAAATTTCGTTTTTGAAATGGCGAAAGAGATGTCTCCCTGTACACTATGGATTCAAGATATTCATGAATTGAATATTCATCGTTCGTATCATAAGCTAGAAGCTGATCCCAAATTCTTACTTTGCCAAATATTGAAAAGTATTGGTGACAGGCGCGGCAATTCTAACATGCGCAAGAATGTTGTTATCGCTACGACTCACGTACCTGCGAGGATAGATCCAGCTCCAATAGCTCCGAACCGGTTAAACTAATTGATAAACTTTCGAAAATCCAACGGGTATCAACGTCAAAAAGATTTATCAATTCTATTACGTATCAAAGGTTGCGAAATGGGGGCTAATCCGCCCCTTCCTCTTATTGAAGGTACTGGGTCTGGAACTACGGGTTATAGTAGACGAGATTTATTCCTCCTTGCTAATGAGGCGTTACTAATAGGTACTTCCAAAAGAAGTAAGATTATATGTAGCGACGCAATTGAATTAGCTTTGCATAGACAACATTCGACTGCTAGTGATATGGGCAATGGGATAGAATCCGGTTCCGAATGGGACATCTTTTCCCACGAGATAGCGGAAGCTACCTCAAAGAATAGTTTGATAGATACTTATCTCACGAATACATATATTGGTCGTAACGCGTTAAAGATGCGATTTTATTATTTGTCTAACTGGTACGTGGAACCTTCAATAACCGAGTCAACATTTAATGAATTCACTCTATTTTCGCATATCCTAGGGATACTAGCTGGATTAGTAGCTCGCGATTCGCTCCAAATGGATGTGAGAAAGGAAGAAAATTTCATTGTTATTGACAAACTCGTAGAGAATGACTTGAACCTAGCTTGTGGCGTACTAGAAAACCTCTCGACTAATTTCTCACGTTCAGAAATTTGTAGAGACGGAAGTCGACGCGGTAGTAGTCTTTCCCTTTCCGTTCCTATCGGTAAACCCAAGTATTGTTCAGGTGTAACCTCTCCAAGTCGTTCTTCTAAATTTGTGAGAAAGGGGGGATTTAGCAGTCTAACCGACTTCGAACTGCAACAGTCACCCGAACTAATAAACTCAAGTCCGACGGAAGTGTCGCGCGAGATCACTTGGTCCCATAAGGCTTGGCGTCTCCGTTTCCTGCGAAGCGGGGCTTATGAATTGATGAGGGTATCATCTGAACCCAATCATTTGTATAATTTAATTCTCCTTTACCAAAATCGGAATTATATACCCCAACAAGATTTCGAATTCAATAAGATTAAGGGTGACAGAAGTAAATGGTGTGATAAAAGCGGATATCTATTTAGTTTTGAAAAATCTGCGACTAATGTGACAGATAAATTTGTTAAAAGATTGGAAAACCGGTTGGATAATATGTTGTTACGCGAGCAATTTCTCGAATTGGGAATATCCGGCGACTCATCTAATGAATATGAAACACACTGTAATCGATTAGATGAAACGACTCGACTCTTCGGGGGGCGCTTCATCTGGGACCCCATGCTTCTGTTCCAGCCAGATCCTAACATTCCTTCCTCGCGTCGCAGCTTGTTGCCGACGAAAAAACTGGCGCGGAGGCTTTACACCATTTACGGTATGAGAAGGCAGCACCTTAATAAAATGTCAAATAAAAAAATTAGAAATTTCTTTCTCTATAGTGAAGATAATAGTGGAGATAATAGTGGAGATAATAGTGGAGATAATAGTGAAGATAATCCAAAATTGAAACCTAACTCATCTATTAAGCGGTGGAATAATCTCCCTTTGGATGAAGAGGAGCGAGATTCCGAATACGTCAAAGAAATTTCCTCTATGGATATACATCTGCAATATCCGCAGACATTTAGTCCCGCTCGCTTTGATTCCTACGTGGTGGCAGAAGATTTTCCGGAGCGATTTATTCGGTTTAGGCTTCTGGTTCATAGAAACAAATGGATGAGGCGAAACCGTTGCCCATTTCAGGATTTTCTTATCTATAATATGTTGCTTGAAATTTATTAATATCTATCCGATCCGTTCTGGTTTGGTGGGGCGTCACTGGATCAAACGACGAAACAATTTTGTTCATGAAAGTTCATAGAACAAATCTTAGATACCCTTCATTCTGTCTAGATCTCTAGCGATATAATTATAAGCCAAATTCAGTAAAAGGAAGATCTATATTTTCCTTTTACTGATATAAATAATTTTATCGTAGCATATCAAATAGTTAAGGAACTGAAGGCCATTTTCTATATGAGTCTTTCTGCTTAGAAAGAAGATTGAGAAAGGGCAATAGCTTATTCCATAGGGATTTCGCAAAACAGCTTCTTAACATCACGCTTGGAATAGATCCTTTCTAAAATTGTGGATTTAGTCCCCTCCCCAGATGACTTATTGATTCGCTCATTTCAATCATTCAATACACCGGAATTGAAGGGGGGACCCCCAAAGGTGACCTCTCAATAGTTAATAGGCAGGGTCCTCGCCTCGGGGGTATTCGAGGGGGGGGGGTGAGAACGTACAAATCTTTTTCTTCTTCAATTGTTAGAGCTGGAAATAAGCACGATAGTGAATCATTCACTGGTTGGTGGATCATGGTCCAACACAATTTGATTTGGCATATGTGGGAAACACAGCTACCCAATTACCAGGAATTATTGACGTAGATTCGAACGAATCTCCCCGGGTAGGATTCGAACCTACGACCAATCGGTTAACAGCCGACCGCTCTACCGCTGAGCTACCGAGGAAAGTGGTAGGGGATTCAGTCTCATACGCACTCAAAGACCTTTGTTCCTCTGTTCTTCGAATCGCTTCTAAATCTCTAAGACGTTAAGCTTTCTCCGACATTTTGTGAAGTAGACTTCGCGTACACCCTAACTCCCATTATAGGAGGAGGCGGCAGCGATGGCAATCCCATTTGAATGGGAGGGTACCCGAATCGTGGGAGAGGGGGGGGGGCAACCGATCGAGGTCGAGATCAACCCCACAAGCCCCCCACGATCTGTATCGATCAGTCACCAATTAGTACTTCCCATTCCCCCCCCTCCAAGAAGCATAGTAGAATAGCCGCAGGATTCTCCTACCTCATAGGAAGAAGTAATATCTTTGAGAAATAGAGGTGGCAAAAATAAGAAAGATGGAGATGGGGAAGATGAACAATAGTCGGGAGAAATGAACACGAATTGGAGCTTCGCGAAACGAAAGTAGCAGTTTACGGCAAGGGCGGAATTGGAAAATCAACAACTAGCTGCAACACATCGATAGCTTCAGCTAGACGGGGAAGACGAATATTGCAAATTGGGTGCGACCCCAAACATGATAGTACCTTCACCCTTACGGGATTCCTAATACCTACAATTATAGATACTTCACAATCGAAAGATTACCATTACGAAGACGTATGGCCCGAAGATGTAATTTATAAAGGTTATGGCGGAGTAGACCGCGTAGAGGCTGGCGGACCCCCAGCGGGGGCGGGCTGTGGGGGATATGTCGTGGGAGAAACGGTGAAGCCATTAAAAGAATCAAATGCCTTTTATGAATACGATATTACCTTATTCGACGTTTTGGGAGATGTAGTTTGCGGGGGTTTTGCTGCTCCACTGAATTACGCGGATTACTGCATCATCATAACTGATAATGGATTCGATGCCCTTTCTGCAGCAAATTGTATTGCCGCGTCGGTCAGGGAAAAGGCGCATACCCACCCTTCGCGGCTAGCCGGTTTGGTAGGAAACCGAACATCTGAAAGAGACTTAATTGACAAATATGTAGAAGCCTGCCCCATGCCCGTACTGGAGGTACTACCTCTAGTGGAAGATATTCGTATTTCGAGGGTGAAGGGAAAAACGTTATTTGAAATGGCTGAATGCCAACCAAATCTGAATTTTGTTTGTGATTTCTATTTAAATATAGCGGATTAGACTTTATCTAAGCCAGAGGGAATCGTACCACGAGAAATTCCAGATAGAGAATTATTTAGCTTACTTTCCGATTTCTATTTAAATCCCAATTCGATAAAAAGAGAGAAAACTCAAAATGGTCAGCAAGATACTCCGCTTGACTTTACAATTATTTGATACTAAAGAGGCTGCTTCTTTGCGTATAAATATATACAACTAATACTCCTCCGAGGAAACACTTTCATGAAGACTCTTGAGATTCCTACTTTTGAGTGCGAAACTGGTAATTATCACACTTTCTGCCCCATTAGTTGCGTAGCTTGGCTATACCAAAAGATTGAAGATAGTTCTTTTCTAGTAGTAGGTACGAAAACTCGCGGTTACTTCCTGCAGAATGCTCTCGGAGTCACGATTTTTGCGGAACCTCGTTATGCAATGGCGGAACCAGAAGAGGGAGACATCTCGGCTCAGTTGAATGACCAAAAGGAATTAGAAAGAATTTGCTTACGAATAAAAAGTGATAGAAATCCCAGTGTTATTATTTGGATCGGCACCTGCACCACAGAGATAGTAAAAATGGATTTGGAGGGCATAGCGCCCAAATTGGAAAAGCAAATTGGAGTACCAATTGTGGTTGCACGAGCAAACGGGTTGGACCATGCTTTCACTCAGGGAGAAGATACTGTATTGGCTGCCATGACGCATCGATGTCCGGAATGTAATCCTCGTATTACGCACCAACAGGAAGAAGACGTGGCTGAAAATGTTGTGGCTGACGTCGACCGAAGTAATAAATTTTTTGGAGAAAAGGGTAAATTAAATAGATGTAATTCAGTACTTTTTGGATCTTTACCTTCAAGTGTAGCTTCTCAGCTGAATTTGGAATCGAAGCGTCAATCTGTTCCTGTATCGGGTTGGCTACCCTCGCAAAAATACAATGAACTGCCTGCTTTAGGCGAAAGCGTCTACGTCTGCGGGGTAAACCCTTTCTTGAGCCGGACGGCGACAACATCGATGCGTCGGAGGAAATGCCAACTGGTCGGAGCGCCTTTTCCCATCGGTCCCGATGGAACACGCGCTTGGATAGAAAAAATTTGTTCAGTATTTGATGTAAAACCTGATGGCCTCGAAGAAAGAGAGAATCAAATCTGGAAAATTCTTAGTGATTATCTTGAAGTGGTAACCGGTAAATCCGTTTTTTTCATGGGAGATAATCTATTAGAAATTTCTATGGCAAGGTTTTTAATTCGATGCGGAATGGTTGTTTACGAAATAGGTATTCCCTACATGGATAGGCGATATCAAGCTGCTGAGCTGTTGCTTTTGCAACATACCTGTAAGAAGATGAAGAAGCCCATGCCTCGGATTGTTGAAAAACCCGACAACTACAGTCAGGTGCAACGTATGCATGAGCTACAACCAGACTTGGCAATTACTGGAATGGCTCACGCTAATCCTTTAGAGGCTAGAGATATAGATACTAAATGGTCGGTCGAATTTACATTTGCGCAAATCCACGGATTTGTTAATGCGAGGGACGCTCTCGAACTAGTCACTCGTCCACTGCGACGTAGAAGTGATTCTAGCTTAGGTTGCCGCAGCTTATCGAAACAGACAGTAGATATTTAATTAAACTGTTATCAAAAAAATAATTGTTAGAGATTGGCAATTAATCATTATGAAGAGATATATAGTCACCCATAAAAATTCTTAATCGGAAAACTTGTTCACTTCATTATTTTTCTTCCACTTCATGATTAAGAAATAACAAATTGAAATCCAATTTTCTATTTTTAGTAAAACTTCTAGTTCGAATCTACAATTGATTTTCCAAAATCATTTGTATTATTTCACATTCGTATGTATAATGTAGATGGTATTGACGTGGACGTCGAAAGGGCAGATATCGAGATGGGGAATCTCGAGCGACTGGAAGGTTTGAACGAAAAGGGAAAAGCGCAAGGGGATAGAAACAAGTGGAATGTTAATTCCGTACATCAAAAAGACTACAACGAATATAAATATATTGGATATTTTGTCACTAACTGGGCTAAAATCGATGAGTCCCTATATACTTTTTGGCCTATACTATGGCTTCCTCGCGACACTACCTGTTGGACCTTCTCAAATCTTATGCATAAGAGCCTTTCTTTTGGGAGGAAGTAGAGGCGGTCTCGTTTCTTTGAGTGGTTCGATGCTCGCGCAGCTAGTAACTATTTCATCAATATATTGTTCGCCAATCTATATATTGCTATCAAAGCCACATCTGCTAACCGTCGTCGCAATACCTTACATGGTCGCATTTTGTCTAACAATGAATGACTTACCGAATTATCAGATTCTACGTCCCGTCACCTCGTTGCGCGATTCACGAGTAATTAGTTTATTTTTCAATAGTTTTTTGTTTCAAATTTTGAATCCCGTTTTGTTACCAAATCCTGTGTTGGCAAGATTAACCCACCTCTTCTTCTTCCGCTACAGCGACAATTTAATCTTTGTAATAACTAGTTTTTTAGGTTGGTTAGCTGGTCACATGGCATTCAGCTACTTGTCCAAACTCCTTTTGATTCGTGTGGAAAAAGATTCGCCAATAATATATTTACTGGTAAAACGTGCTATCTATACAACTTTTAGTATTGTTTTTGTAGCGAATGCGTTGATTTATCTGGGTAGAGCTCCAGTTTCTTTTTGGACCGTAAAGTTCATGAGTGAACCCCATGATAAGGAAATGTCTTTTTGGGAAATTGCTGAATATCCAGATTTCTTGTGGTGGTTCTTCAAGCCGTGGCCTACCTCTTTTTTCGACCCTTCAAGGGGGAATCGGGGTAATCGATTCATCAGAAATAGCCGATCCGATATCAGTAGTAGCTTCTACAAGGGGAAAATGTCTACGTATTTCTTCAAGAAGTGTCTAAGTGATGGAAAACAGAGGTTATGCATTGCGACGTTGCCCAGTTTGTCAATTTTTGAAAAATAATTGGAGAAATCTCTAGCTATAACGAGGTCCCATAAATTTGGGAGAACCCATTTCTCATATCGAGGCTGGATTTTAGAAAAATTAGTAAGAAATAGAATCTTTCAAAAAGAATTACTAAATCGAGTCAAATTATTAGATACCGGGTTTTCCTTTTCGAAAGCGATGGAAAGAAAAATTCGATTGGTAGCTAGGGGTAAGAAAAGGGTACCCCACGTTTACGACCCTTCCGTGACTAATTTACGTGTGCGGATTCCAGTCCCACAAACATTTTTAACAGTAGATGAGTTAGATTTGACCATATGGAATTGGAATGAGTTAGAGACGAGGAGGAAAATTAGGAAAGGGAAGGGTGGCTCCGTAACTAAAAGGAATTCTATCGAAGATTGGATTTCCGCAAAGAATCGGAAATTGAAACGGGGAAGCAGGAATCCTATGCCATGGGAAACTTTACCAGTGAGAGCTCGACGTATGTTCCAATTTATGTTCAGAAATCGAGTTTTATATGATTATGACGTACAAAAAATTCTCAAGAAGATCAAATCTCCGTCCGGGACTGTTGTCACTTGGGAAGAAATAATGAACTTGGATCCCGAAGATCGAGCACTATTTCTGACTTATATAACACAGGAAGAAAATTGCTACAAATTTGATCAAATCTTCTTATCGAAGATATTTTTGATAAGCGGTCGGAGACGCCCCTCAACTCCAAGGAAAGGGGTACGCACACTCCACAAAATTGACGATCTGGGTGCAAATCTGGCTCGCAGTAACGAACTATATTTCGATACCGAGTTTGACTTTCCGGGAGCAGACGGCGATATCCGTCACAGAAAATTACGGAATGTTGGCTTCACTTTTGCAAAAGGAAAACCCAGATCAACGAAATTAGTGAAACGATATGCAAGAATATCTGACTTCCGCCGGAAATTTTTGAAGGGATCCATGCGGTCCAGAAGGCGGAAGACATTGCTATGGAAGACACTTCAGGAAAAGGTGCGTTCGGCTTTTTTCCTTAGATTAGTGGAAATACCAATTTTACTTCAACTACCCGTGGAGCAGCTAACGGGTTCGAGGACCGAAAAACCGCCTACTGGCTCGAAAAAGATTACGGGTTACCAATTTGGGCAGCAATTAACTCCCTTTTCATTGACGGGAAAAACTTCAAGCCAGTCGAAACTTGCTCGTTCAGCTGTAGCGGCTAGATCAGACATAGGTCCCATTCACAATGGAAGGGGTTACATGCTGGTTTTCCAGTCTAGATTTCGCAAGTTTGTGAAGTTACCTGTACTTATAGTTTTCAAAACTATTGGCCGTATATTGCTTCGGCAAAATTCCGAATGGAATAAAGACTGGATGAAATGGAAAAAGGAAATTCATATCAACTGTACTTTTGATGGTGAGGAATTTTCGCAGGATCAACTCCCCCCCCGCTGGTTGAGGGAAGGTATACAAATAAAGATTGCATATCCGTTTCGGCTGAAGCCCTGGCACTCGGCTGGGAAGAAGAAACGACTGACTCCTCGGAAAAAATATATGGAAGCTGAATTAATTGAGGATCGAAAATCGACAAATAAGCAAAAGTTGAAACAAAAGAGGCCTAGATTTACTTATTTAACTGCTTTAGGATATCAGACAGATATACCTTTTGGAAGTATCCAAAAACAACCCTCATTCTGGAAGCCTGTGAGAAAGGAACTGATTCAAATTTGCAGGGAGAACTTTTCGTTGAGAACCAGGCAAGCCTATCGCTTTCTCGATTCCAAATTCAATTTGGGAAAAATGTTGAAACCAAGTTTACTCTTAGTAAAGAAGTTCAATCTATTTTTTAAACCCGGAGGGGTCTCAGCTGCTGACCTCGTCTCAACTTATAATACTCGGGTAAAGCCTGTACTTAATGGCAACGCAGATGAAGTAGTAGAAATAAATTCAAATTTTAATGAAGTAAATGGAGGATCTGTTAATATCGTCGGGGAAGTGCAACCAGTTAGTAATATTAATAAACAATTAGTTATTCGAAAATCAATTAGTAGAGAATTCGTCGCGGATAATGACGTAACCGGATTATCAAATCCGTTAGACGAGGGGGTTAGTGTAGATCAACCAGATACTGAAACAACTCAAGTTGATAAATTAACTTTAGATTACAGATTGGGGGATACAGACTTCAGCAATTTTGTGAAATTCGATGAGGAAGAATTAAAAGGTTTTAAAGAAATAACCTTGAAGTTACATATAGCGATTGCAGAAGCAACTGAAAAATTCATTTACGCGGCATCCATTTCGTATCTAAAGGTTAACAGAGATTTCTACTACTACTTCGGTGAACTTGTCTCGTTGCGCACGCAACTAGTAGAAGTAATTAATACCACTCTTCAAGAAACAGATGTAGCTTTTTTCAGACCGAAAGGTAGATTGTCACAGTTTGACGAAACTCAATCATTATCTCAAGCTTATCTCTATAATAGTGTTTGGGATCTAAGTGTGGGGGAAAACTTAAACTTGAAATTACTGGCGACTGGTAGCGGGAGCAATCGTACGGGAGAAACTGGAAGTAACGGGAACTGGAGTGATAGTTTAACCCCTTACCAGCCTGAGCAATCTTTGGCTTACTCGGAAAATTCGTCGGGGCTTTTCGTTGGGTACGACTCAACCATTTCAAGCCCAAGTGAAACGAGTAACTGCACAGATATCTCGTTTGGCGAGGCAACTAGCAAAATTGCAAAGAAATTTTACAATGAACACGTTTTGAACTGTATAGAAGAATGGGGATTATTAAAGAAGTTACGTGATCTAGACACAAGTAATTGGAATAAATGGTTAGATTGCTTCTCCAACTGTAACTTGCCATTAACACTGTGGCGCGACGTAGCACCTCACAGATGGAAAATTAGTTTCGATTGCTTGGACGAACTCAGTCACGTTGAAGGAGAAATCGCAAGTGAACGAAAATGTCACGTCCTTCGAGACGAGTTATATAATTACTCCATATATGCCGGAAAACCCTTACTTAGGGATCGAATTATAAATCTCAGTAAGCTTCGCAAACGTAGATATCTATTACAAAGTTTCATCGATTTTGTACGAAATGGAGATGTGCAAAAATTTTCCATGCGACAAGATGCTACCGCACAGAGGTTCCATTGTAAAACTCGTATTTCGGAAATTACTAAAGTGAGGCGGAGGGGGGTGGATAGATTACCTAATTTATGCACTTCTGATTCAGAGATTGCACTCAACTCTAAATTTGATTTGATGCCGTGGCTAGTTACAGATTTTGGAAGAACAAAAAGTTCTTTCAGGAAGAAAACAAGAAGGTCCAGAGATCCTATTTTGAAGGATAATACCACATATGGCATAGTACCAGATATAAATCGTAGATTCCAAAAAGTATCCGATGAACTGTACGAAATAATGCTAGATGAAAGAGAAGATATGGACTACCTGTTTCGGTGGAAGTGGAAATCTGAAACGAAACTGGAAAATTTGAGAAGCCTGACAGCTCTCACAAGAATGTTAGGAGATGATCGCGATCTCGTCACACTTTGTGCGAATACCAATGTAGATTCCGAGCTATTAGACCTATATTTCAACGCAACAACGAAACTTGGTCTTTTCTATGATCTGTCTATCCCTTCAGCTCATCGTTTATCAATATTACTTGATGACCAAAATTTGGTATACAAAATAATTAATCCGTTGTTGAAATTGAAGTCTAGGTTGAAAAGCAGAGTCGGAAAACAACTATGCAAAAAAATCTATAGTGATACATATATCTCAAAATTGTCACTTGTAGCCACAGAAGTCAACAAAAGGCGGTCCCATATTTATAACATTGAAGATCTCTTGCTTGCGCGACGTCGACGTGAATTCCGATTCCTTCGATCTCTGCTAATTTCGAGGTCTCCAAAACCAGGAGCACACTACTTCGACTTGAAATTGGATTCTATCTCGGAAGTTGAGCGGACCCGCAGTAGCGAAGAATATGAGCCTTCGGAGCTAAGGGAAGTTCAAAAAGTTAAACGATTCCTGTGGCCGAGCCACCGTCTAGAAGAATTAGCTTGCACCGGTAGATTCTGTTTCAACATCATTACTGGGAGCCGATTTGCGATACTTAAGATTCAAATGTATCCTATTATTCGAAATTAGCGAGAGCATGGGGGTATGAAGCGCAACAAAAAGATTTGAACATGTGTGTAATTAATTGGAATTATCCAAACGAAGGTAATTTCAATTAATTGCACGATATATCTAACGTGAGTCGCGGCAGAAGCTGTAACTGTGCGTGAGACATAAATGCCCACGCTTCGCAGTACTGCATTACACATGAAAAAATTGGACTTCATTTTCGTCCAAGGGGCCATTGCTGCAACTGCTGACTAAACAGTTTATAATCGACTTGAGATGGAGCAAGCAATCGTAATTATTATCATTATTACTACGGATAAATATAAATATATTGACGCGCAGCTAGTCGGTGGGAACAAAGATACTGGGTTCACCGCCTCCCAAATTTACTACTTGACTCACCAGATTTCGAAACTAACTTCCCACCTGGAATCACACTCCGAAGACTACTCCTCCCGAAGAGGTTTGATAAAATTACTTGGTAAACGTAAGCGTCTCTTAATTTATTTATCCGATGGGAATATAGCCCTATACGCCCAAATTATAAAAAATTTGGGTATTCGAGGTTTGAAGGGGCGTTGAAGAGTGAACAGAGGTTTGATATTTCGACATGTCGTAGTTGGCGCAACTTCTTCTGGCGAAGCTAGATCCCACGATATTTACTGAAAAGGAAATGATTTACGGGTATGCATCTTAAAGAATTAGATCCAGTTACAGTAAGTATGGGCCCTCATCACCCATCTATGCATGGTGTTCTTCGACTTGTTGTCGTCTTAGATGGTGAAAATGTTGTTGATTGCGAACCAATCCTGGGATATCTGCATCGGGGGATGGAGAAAATTGCTGAGAACCGGACGACTTTGCAATACCTCCCGTACGTAACAAGGTGGGATTATCTAGCTACCACGTTCACCGAAGCAGTAACGGTTAATGCGCCAGAGAGGTTGGCAAATATTCAAATACCCGCGAGAGCTAGCTATATACGTGTAATCATGCTCGAATTAAGCCGGATAGCTTCGCATCTGTTATGGCTTGGGCCGTTCCTGGCAGATATTGGTGCGCAAACTCCATTTTTCTATATATTTCGAGAAAGAGAAATGATTTATGACTTATTTGAGGCTGCTACCGGCATGCGAATGATGCACAACTACTTCCGCATCGGAGGAGTTGCCGCGGATTTACCTTACGGGTGGGTAGATAAATGTCTAGACTTCTGTCATTATTGTCTCCCAAAAATTCATGAATATGAGCGATTAATTACAAGGAATCCTATTTTTTTGAAACGAGTAATGGGGGTAGGTTTCATCAGCAGACAAGACGCTATCAGTTGGGGTTTATCTGGACCTGTATTACGAGCCTCGGGAGTTCAATGGGATCTCCGTAAACTCGACCACTACGAATGTTACGACAACCTGGATTGGCAGATTAAATGGCAAGAAGAGGGAGATTCCTTAGCTCGTTATTTGGTACGAATTGACGAAATGAAAGAATCAATAAATATTATTAAACAGGCGCTGAAACTTCTTCCGGGAGGTCCATATGAAAATTTGGAGGGTCGACGTCTCGTCCAACAAGAAGGAGAAATAGACTGGGGTGGCTTCAACTACCAATTCGTTGGGAAGAAGTCTTCTCCCACTTTTAAGTTGCCTAAACAGGAGCATTACGTGAGAGTAGAAGCCCCCAAGGGAGAATTGGGAATCTTTTTGGTTGGGGATGGCGGCGTCTTTCCCCGGAGATGGAGGATTCGTCCACCTGGTTTCATAAATTTGCAAATTCTTACTCAACTGATAAAAGGAATGAAGCTCGCGGATATCACGACAATATCAGGTAGTATAGACATCATTATGGGAGAGGTTGATCGTTGAAATGGCAACTGATATCGAAATTTACGGGAAACAATTAGTTCAATTAGTTAATGAGTTAGAAGTTGCAACAAATTCTTTTGAATTAATTTGGATTCTAGTTTCTACCCTCACTTTAGTTACGGGAGTCACGGTAGGAGTATCGGTAATCGTGTGGCTCGAACGAAAGGTGTCTGCGGGGGTACAGCAGCGTATCGGACCAGAATATGCAGGTCCACTGGGAATTACTCAATCTCTGGTAGATGGAATCAAACTTCTATTAAAGGAAGACGTCATTCCATCCAAAGGTGATGCCTGGTTATTTACCGTTGGACCAGTCGTTGCGGTCACACCAGTCCTAGTAAGTTACTTGGTAATACCCTTTGATCAAGCTATTATCTTATCCGATCTGGCTATAGGTGTTTTCTCCTGGATTGCCGTTTCAAGTGTCGTACCTTTGGGTCTTCTCATTGCAGGGTATGCCTCGAATAACAAATACTCCTTCTTAGGTGGCCTCAGGGCTGCCGCCCAATCTATCAGTTACGAAATACCCCTGGCCTTGCGTATATCATCTGCATCCCTACGTGCGATTCGCTAAACATAAGTAATAAATAAGAACTTCTAGCTATTAGTAAATAGTATGGAGATATTGTTAAGTAGTAAACCAAATAGTTATTTGGGTGAGATCAAACGGCGTTTTCGCAGTTATGAGTTCAAATCCCATACCCCATGTACGGGCGTAAATGCATATCCGAGCGGTAGATGCCGTACCCCAGGTCTAGGAGCTATCCTGGCTTGACGCGGGAACAGATAGTCATTCTTCCGACTTCTTTTAGGATTAGATAGGGGTGAGCGGTAAGAAACACCAATATGCGCAAGAGGTTTGTGAAGCAGAGGGAGTCTTGGTAATAATCTGGGGGCAACTTGAGCACCGGGATACCTAGAGAGTTGAAAATTGGAAATTTTCATCTGCTTCTACCAGTATTTCCCCACATGAGGTAGACTCAGCCTCGGTAGGGACAGCTGAGTAGTGCATACAAGAAATTTCAGTCTCGAGTATAGTCCTGTTCACTGTGACGATAACCGCTTGGAACGAAGTAACCCCCACGATAGTTTCGGTGACCAAAAAGTCAATCACGAGCTTTTTTTTTCTTAGTTCTAGTTTGGAACTTGGTACAACAGGCACATCGCCAAACTAGTCCCTCCTATTTTCATTTTCAGATGGAGCTAAAAGTAATTTAATTTCTTCTATTTGGAGATGACGAAGCTATATACATCGAACTCGATAAGTTTTGCAACAGATCGCGATTTACGAAAAAGAAATAGATGAGGTTGAGATAGATTCGGAAGCAACTACTCTGTTGCGGCAAACGGAATCCCATTAATTTGAGTTGGCAATTCATATTTCAGTGACAGATAACGACCATGCGCCATGACTTCATCTCTATCAAATTGATGAGGAGCCGTATGAAAATCTAATTTCATGTACGGTTTTGAATTAGAGGCGGGAGGTGCCGTCGACTATCCTTATCTGGTAGCTTGAGTACAGTTGATATAGTGGAAACACAAACCAAATATGGTTTTATGGGGTGGAATCTGTGGCGTCAGCCCATAGGGTTTATAGCTTCTTTTATTTCGTCATTAGCAGAATGTGAGAGACTGCCATTTGATCTGCCGGAAGCGGAAGAAGAGCTAGTCGCAGGTTATCAAACCGAATATTCGGGAATAAAATTTGGTCTATCTTATGTTGGTTCTCACTCAAATTTGTCGGCTTCCTCGCCATTTGTAACAATTTCACATTTGGGTGGATGGGATTCCTCAATTCCTTTCTTTGAAAATCTTGGACAGGATTCTTTATTTCCAGATTTTAGCCGTGAGTCGTTTGATGTGTTGGGACCGGGGCTGGGTATCATCACTACATTACCGAAATCTCATTTATTTATATTTATTTCTATTTTAACAAGATGGACTTTGCCTAGGGTAAGAATAGATCAATTACTAGATCTTGGATGGAAATTTCTTTTGCCTGTTGCTTTAGGAAATTTGTTGCCGACAGCCTCGTTTCAACTTTTGCTAATAAGCTAGCCTCCTCTACCTCAGTTTCAGTTTAAGTCAAATCTTTTTAATTTATTAACAGGGGAGGGAAGCAAATATGCTGTTTATTTCTTTCTCCCGTACATATGAGATTTTATGTATTTAAAAATAAGTAGCAGGTTGGGTTCATTTATTCTATGTTTTCCACACTAATTGAATTTCGGAGTTACGGGCAACAAGCCGTAGAAGCTGCAAAATACATAGGTCAAGGCTTCGCGGTTACTTTAGATCACTCAAATCGTTCACCCATAACTGTCCAATATCCGTATGAGAAAATTTTATCATCCGAACGATTTCGTGGACGTATCCATTTCGAATTTGACAAATGTATTGCCCGCGAAGTATGTGTTCGAGTATGTCCGATCAATCTGCCGGTCGTAGATTGGATCTTGCTGAGGGACATCAAGAAAAAACGATTGAAAAGCTACAGCATCGATTTCGGAGTTTGCATCTTTCGCGGAAACTGTGTCGAATACTGCCCAACAAATTGCTTGTCAATGACTGAAGAGTATGAACTTTCCAGTTATGATCGTCACGAACTAAACCAAGATCAAACGGCTTTGGGGCGTTTACCTCTTTCTACATCTCAAGATGCTTCAATTCAGGTGCTTTCGACTTCGTCAAATTTATTATCCAAAAGCCAGAAGCTTTTGGGGTGAAAAACTTGATATCTAATTAGTCACCTGTAATTTAATTGGATAGTTTGAAAGGTGATTTTACTTATTTGGTTATTTGTAACTGAAAGGAAAGGAAAAAGAAGAGGGGGGAGCACGAAATATAGGTAGAAATCTCATGAAATATCTAAGTACTTGTGTCCAACGAATCTATCTAAATTAATTCATGAATTTATTTTGTCACTAATAGAATCGGGTATTCCACTGGGAAGTTTGGGCGCAACATCATTTGCTAACGTGGCTCATTCTGCTTTCTCTTCGGGACTGGTTTTCACCCGTATATCTCTATCATACTTCGTATCGAATGCTGATTCCGTAGCTGCCGCACAACTGCTTGTCTATGTAGGAGCTATAAATGTATTAATTGTGTCTGCTGTAATGGTTACTGAGAAACCGATGCGATCCGGTTCTACTACTCGGGGCGTGGGGTACTTCGCCGCTTCAGGAGCCTGCGGAGTGCTCTTTCTGGCGTTGGTTAATACAATTTGTAATACAAAATGGTTTGATATCAGTTTTGTCAATCAATCGGAGACTCTTTCGGCAGGTAAACCCACGATTGATACCCAACAACTCGGGTATAAATTACTGAGTGAGTTTCTAGTTCCGTTTGAGCTTCTCTCGATACTTCTTTTAGTTGCTTTGGTGGGAGCAATTAACCCAGCGCGTGACGAGTACACAATTACAACTGATAAGAAATCATCTTCTTCATCATCTCGCAACAATTCTCCATTTTTTTGATTAAACCTAATTTCCTCAAAAAGAAAAAGATAAAAAATTTGCTAAAAATTTGACTTACCAAAATCTTTAATCTTTGGGGAGAACTTTAATAAATCATGTTTGAACACGGACTAATTTTAGCTGCCTACCTTTTGTGCGTCGGATTTATCGGACTAGTTACGAGTAGAAATATGGTTAGGGCACTTATGAGTCTCGAGTCAATTTTTAATGCAGTTAATTCAAATTTTATTATATTTTCAAATATGTTGAAAGATCGGCAGGCGGGGGGGGAGCTGTTTGCCATATTCGTGATAGCCGTTGCGGCTGCCGAGGCTGCCACCGGGTTAGCTACTGCTCCTTCTCCTCAGCGAAATAGAAGATCTACTCGTATCGATCAATTTAATTTGTTAAAATGGTGATTGATAAATAGATGAAGTGATTTTATCAATCTAATCAATTTTTTGTTCAAATATATTATCTCTATCTATTAAATTGTTTGGGTACCTTCCCTCACATTATGTGTCACAAGTAGTCGACTTATTCTTCAAAAAAAAAGGGGGGGGGGCAGGTTTTCAAGAAGCAAATGGGATCCGATCAGATAAATTGAAAAAGAAAGAGAAATGTTTTACTCGATGAGAAGAAGTAGGTATCTGCGTGAGGGACGAGGAGGAGAAAGTATCATTTCAACTATTTTACTAAAATAAAAATTGGTATGCGAATTTGATAGGAGTAAGTAAACTCGATGGCACATTCAGTGAAAATCTATGACACATGTATCGGTTGTACCCAGTGTGTGAGGGCGTGTCCCACGGATGTGTTAGAAACGATACCCTGGGATGGGTGCAAGGCGAATCAGATAGCCTCTGCTCCTAGAACAGAAGATTGCGTAGGTTGCAAGAGATGTGAATCTGCTTGTCCAACAGATTTTCTGAGTGTACGCGTCTATCTAGGAGCTGAAACCACCCGCAGTATGGGTCTAGCCTACTAGCAACAGAACGAAAAAATTTAATTATTAAATTACTTCGACTTGTACTCGAAGCTTCAGGATTATGAAGTCCGAGTACGAGTCGTTGTAATTAGCCCACGAAGTTCCCCCTGTATCAAAAATTATTTTCTATTAATTATTTTCTATTCATGATGAGTAATGTACCTCGGCTAACAACGATTGTTCTCTTTCCAATTTTTGCCAGTTTCTTGCTTCCAATTCTGCCTCGTGATGGAAACAGAATCATTCGATGGTATACCCCGGGAATCTGCATATTGGAATTCCTGCTGATTACTTATATTTTTCATTGCCACTTCCAATTTGATTTCCAATCCATCCAGTTAATAGAGACGTTCAACTGGATAAACTCCATTAATTTCCATTGGATATTAGGTATCGACGGACTTTCCATGAGTCTTATTTCACTTACGGGTTTTGTAACCACTTTGGCAACCTTAGCGGCTTGGCCGATCACTCGTAATACACGGCTATTCCATTTTTCGATGCTAGTTATGTATAGCGGTCAAATTGGATTGTTTGCTTCCCGCGACATCTTACTTTTCTTCTTCATGTGGGAGCTGGAACTGATTCCAGTTTATTTACTTCTATGCTTATGGGGCGGGAAGAGACGTCCATATTCGGCCACGAAATTTGTCTTATACACGGCTGGTGGCTCCATCTTCCTCTTGGTAGCAGCCTTAACCACGAGTTTTCATGGAAACGAGGTACCCTCTTTTGACATTCAAGCTTTAATGAGTAAGTCATATCCCATCTCGTTGGAAATTGCTCTCTATTTAGGTTTTTTAATTGCCTATGCGGTGAAATTGCCGATACTCCCTTTTCATACCTGGTTGCCAGACACTCATGGAGAAGCACATTACAGCACATGCATGTTACCAGCTGGGATATTATCAAAAATGGGAGGATACGGACTGATTCGAATCAATTTGGAACTGCTGATCCACGCGCATCTTTTCTTTCGATCATGGCTGATATTGCTCGGAGCAATTCAGATTGTATATGCTTCTCTAGCTTCTATGAGTCAGCGTAATCTCAAGAGAAGGATAGCCTACTCGTCAATTTCCCATATGGGTTTTGTAGCAATCGGAATTGGTTCCGTGACAGACGCGGGTATTAATGGAGCCATATTGCAACTGATTTCCCACGGCTTAATTGGTGCGGCGCTATTTTTCCTCGCGGGCACTTGCTACGATAGGACGCGTACCTCCCTCCTTGATGAATTGGGGGGAATAGCAACCTCGATGCCTAAACTATTTGCCATATTTAGTGCATTCTCGTTGGCATCTCTTGCATTACCAGGAATGAGCGGTTTCGTATCGGAATTATTGGTATTTCCGGGAGTTATCACCAGCAAGCAATACTCATTTTTATTTAAGGCAGAAATTACAGTGTTGGAGGCAACTGGTACAGTATTGGCTTCCATCTACTTATTATCCATGTTACGCCGAATGTTTTACGGTTACAGGTTGTCCAATGAATCAAATCCCTATTTAATTGATTTTGGTCCAAGGGAGGTATTCACCTCGACTTGTCTCCTTCTACCAATACTAGGTATCGGTTCATATCCAAATTTAATTTTACCTTTACGGAATAGTGAAGTGCTCTCAATATTGTTTTCATATTCAGCTATGAGGTGAAGGTGTAGGAAAAATCTTACTTAACTAAATTACATCCTATTAAATAACTTGATACAAAAAAGATTATTTCATCTTCGATTCTTACTCAGTAGAGCAGCTTGTTAATTCTAGCTGTAGCAATGATACTTACTTATGTCCATCCGTCATTTCCCAACTGCTTATGTTTGTAACCGATAGCATAAATTGAAGTAAACTGGGATGGAGAAACAAAAACAGACAAACAAGTAGAGGCAGTTCTGCTCATCTATTAACTGTTTGTTTTTGTTCCCCCCTCCTGTAACTATTTCTTCCCACTAATTTTTATTTCGTCTACTCAGTGAAATTGGAAACCTAGTAAACCAAATGTTTCTACATTAGCCACCCGTAGTTATGTAATCCGACTCCCAACAAGTTGACTCCCGAGAAGCGAATCCAAACTAAAGAGAAACCTGTTGATGCTGCCGCAGCTGGCCCCTCCCCCATCCACCTGTTAGTTATTTTGGTATGAAGGTAAGTAGCGTGTATCGGCCGAGTTACTAGCGCCCAGGTTTCTTTAGGGTCCCAGCTCCGATAAGATCCCCGAGCTTCATTAGCCCGCACCGCTCCGGAAAGTATACCGATGGTTAGTAGAGAGAACCCCAAACTTATTATTTGGTACGTCCATCTATCTAATCGATTAATTAATTGACATTTTCTTGAATTTGGGAGTGATGGATAAAGGAAACTCCGTACATCAGTTCTGTTGGGAGTGCCCAATTTTAGTGAGGTGCTGCGGTAATTGTGTCTCGAGTCGAAGACGCGGTAATTTTTCGCTTCACTGTGAGAGATACTCGGTAGAGGTATTGCCGACGAAGATCCGCACAGCAGGGTTGCATGACTCGGTAGCGTCGTAGTTACATGCATCATCGACCGATGAGACTGCGAGGCAGGTACTAATCGCGTGGATTGCTGCATCCCTTCGGGGAGACCTGAAGTAGCGGAGGCGTGAGTCGGCATAGCACTCGGCGCTGTAATTGCACCCGACAACCCATTCTGATTCCTGACTTCCAACATTACGTATGATAAAGAGAAGCTCCATGAAAGAAACATCGACGACTCGTACAGGTTGCTCAGTGGTAGGTGCTTAGTTTGGAACCATCGAGTTACCGAAAACTCCGTCGTGCAGAGGAAAGCAATTGCCATACTACTCTTGCTAAGTCTCCTTAGACTATCGAATTCGCAAAATAAAGTGACCGAATTTACCGAAGTGGCAGAAAGAAGCATCAAGAACGAAATGTGGATAAAAACGCGTTCCATATAGGTATACATCGTAATGAAGGAAGACCAGTAAATCAATCCAACTTGATTTGATAATCTTCAAATCAATTGAAACCGAAGTAATATTTTTCTTTTTTTCTTTAACGTGAAGAGGGGTGAGATTGCCGCTTCCGCAACTTAAATAGGAATTATTACCTAATTTTCATTGATTTGAAAAGTCTCCCGAACCAGATAGAACATATCTATATATCTATATATATATATATAGATATATTACAAAAATATCTATCTGCATATTGATAGGTAGTTTCTATTTACCAATTTAAGATGTAGAAGTAGAAACTGGAAAGTTTTGAAATGCCGCTACTCGGATTCGAACCGAGATGCTCTGGCACTGCTTCCTAAGAGCAGCGTGTCTACCTGTTTCACCATAGCGGCTTCTCCTTATTTAATATAAATATATATATATATATATATTTATTTATATATATGCAAAACCATTTTATATCAGTTTGGAATGGTACGTCAATGTCTACTCGCGCGAGATGTGGAAAATTTGGGGGTATACTAGCAAAACATATCGAAAGTGGCAAGATAGGGAGGGGCTCTCTCGGAGGGGGTCGCCACAACAGCTAGAGTACCAACTTAGCAAATGATTTACGAGGCGATATGGTATTAGCACTAGTGTATAACGCCGTAAAGATAGAAATAGGTATATATTTATGTATATCTATACACATACAACGGAATATGGCGCAGTTTGGTAGCGCGCCATCTTGGGGTGATGGAGGTCACAGGTTCGAATCCTGCTATTCCGAATGGACATGGAGTAATCGTGTCTATGGAGAAGTACTAGGTTTAGTGCTTTTACAGACATAGGCAAGCAATTGACGAACTGAAATCATTTGGAAGTGCTTCGTCATCTCAAGCCCCGTAGGAGAAACTCCGAAAGAAAAAAAGCAAAAGATGAATATTTCTAACTACTTATTTTCTTCCGGAGTCGTTTGCCTCGCCCTTGTCCATACCTCGAGAAAATATAGTCCTCTATCTCCTTCTGTTACCTCAATTTTTATCTGTCCCCATTTATCGACATCAAATAGCAGCTATCCATTATTTAATCGTTAACCCCTGCAGCAGCAAACCTGTCTCACGTTTCAACCTGTTGTCTGCTGAGCTCAATATTCGCTAGTCAAGTTTACTTACGTTACAATTTGGGTAAATAATTATCGACGAGTATCGAAACAGTTAAGCAAGATACTTCGAATTCTTGGTGAGGTATTTCATACTACGAAATTGGGTTTTATGTCAACCTCAACTGTACCAGTACTGACTGGTGTCACACCGCCCCCTTCCGTCCTGAAGTTCCTCATCCAGTCATTTAGTTTATATCTAAATACGTATTATATATACGTCTTTTTTGGTGGAATAAAAAAAGATACTCCTAATTTTTCTGCGAATCTCTCTTTTCCGTCATGTAGTAAAAACTTTTCGAACGACCGGTTAAGACAGATTGGGCCAAAGAAAAAGCCTTTGACGCTACCTCTGCAGGTCCAGTTTTCCATGCGCGATTACGAATTTTCTTCTTCGATCTGGAGGTTCTTTTCTTAGGGACTGCCATATATCTATCACTTTTTTGCAAGTAATTTAAAATTATGTTGATACGTATCAATGGAATAGATATAATAGGAGGAAAACTAAATAGAAATGAGCGCGAACGGGGGGAAATAGGAAAGCCATGAAGTTCTATGTCGCTACGTCGATTTTATAAGTATCTACTTATTGACTCAATATAAAAGGCTAGCTAAGATTTGTTTAGGTCTTTGCCACCGAAATCAATGGAATCAGCCACGAATCGAGTCGCATTTTCTCTATATCCAAAAGTTCGTCAATTTTTCTTCTTAGAGTGAATCTGCTGTATCACTAGTTTTTTCTTGAAACAACCATGTAAGATTCTGCCTCTGACAGCTGCATCATCCAACCACGGGTAGCCAAAATTGACGCCAGATCCATGACGAATGAGTAAAACACGATTTATCGATATTTTCATATTGGACGTCAACGAGTGTCGAACCGGAGCGAAGTGCTGAGCATCGTGAAATCTTCCCTGTTCTACTCGGAGTTGTTTACCGCCGATGTCAATTATTGCATATTTATTCATCCTAATTTTCTCTTTTTATATCTCCATTTTATTTTTAATACTAAAGAGAGAAACAATGAGGGTGTGGTTTGCAAACCTATTCAAAATCGAATCATCTGAAATAAGTATCTCGGGCATCTTTAAATATTGTCAAGTTTTTTATATATTTTTAAACATAAAACTGAAAAAATCGTACAGATGAAATTTCTCGTCTAATTAAACATTAATTAAATGATTGGCATATATTCTATTTTATATTGCTCCCAGATTTTCATTTTTGACTCCTAATCAGAAGAAGTTGAAAACGATAACAAATTTAATTTGGATTTAATACGCCCGTGGAACTCTCAAATAAATATGCTTGTCTCATCCCCCTGTGTCCGCTGGTAGCTTCTTGTTTGACCGGATTCCTTTCGTTTTTCTTTCCGAAAGCAACAAGAAGCTTACGGCGCCCATGCGCTGCAGTCAACACCTTCTCGTTAGCCATCGCTATGTTTGTTTCCTTCTCATTATTTTGGAAACAGGCTACGACTCACTCCATCCAGCAGTATTTGTGGGCCCGGATTCCGAAAAGTGATTTCCATTTGAAGATAGGTCTTCTGATTGATCCTCTTACTCTTGTCATGGCAATATTAGTTACTACCGTGGGTATTTCAGTGACGGTTCACAGCGATAGTTACATGTGTCACGACTAGGGATACGCACGTCTTTACGCTTACCTAAGTTTGTTTGCCGCGTCAATGTTGGGGTTAGTTTCTAGTCCCAACCTGATACAGATTTACGTATTTTGGGAATTAGTTGGAATGCGTCCTTACTTGTTAATAGGTTTTCGGTTTGCGAGATCAAGTGCCGCAAATGCTTGTCAGAAAGCTTTTGTGACCAATCGCATAGGAGATTTCGGGTTGCTGCTGGGTATATCAGGCATCTACCGGATAACTGGTAGCTTCGAGATTTCCGAATTGTGTGACTGATTTCTCGAATTAAGTAGCAACGGCGTCGTCAATCCGATCTTTGCTAATACGATTGCCTTTTCATCTTTTTTAGGTCCGGTTGCCAAGTCTGCCCAATTTCCACTTCACGTATGGTTACCAGATGCCACGGAAGGACCTACGCCCATATCGGCTCTTATTCACGCAGCTACTATGGTGGCCGCCGGAATTTTCTTAATAGTTCGAATTTTCAACTTTATTTCGATATTACCTGCAACCATGTATGCTATTTCTTGGGTAGGCGGAGTAACAACCTTGTCAGGTGCCACATCGGCTCTTGCTCAGAAAGACTTAAAAAGGTGTCTGGCCTATTCTACCATGTCTCAGTTAGGATATATGGTACCAGCTTCGGGTATCGGCGCTTCTCAATCCGCCTTGTTTCATCTCATTACACATGCTTATTCGAAAGCTTCGTCATTTCTGGGCTCTGGTTCAGTTATTCATTCCATGGAAGAAGTGGTCGGATACTCCCCCACTAGAAGTCAAAACATGTTTCTAATGGGTGGATTACGAAAACACATGCCAATTACTGGAATTACCTCCCTTCTGGGCACCCTCTCCCTATGTGGCATACCCCCGCTATCATGTTTCTGGTCCAAGGATCAAACTATTACCGAAAGTTGGCTGTGCTCCCCTTATCTTGGGTTGATAGCTTCTACTACAGCAGGACTTACCGCGTTTTACACGTCTCGTATCTACCTCCTCACTTTTGAAGGAAATTTTCGTGCCAATCAGATAAATTACATCGATTTCGATACTTTCTTTCCATCCGAAATTATTATCACTTCGTGGGGTGGGGCTCAATCGGAATCATTTACCAAACAGACCCGTAATAATGTTACATCTGCAACAGATATGGAACGAAACGAAGTTACAGAAACGACAAATTCCTCGACCGCCCATCCCCCCGAGGAGGACCCCATTTGCGAAGAAGCAATTCAAACCTTTTCTGCGCAAAATTTGCTACATCCCCGAGAATCAAATTTCTGTATGGTATTGCCTCTGATTATTTCGGCGATACCCACAGTATTCGCTGGATTGGTAGGAGTTTATCCAACTCGAGAAGGAGCTGGTATGGACCTCCCGTTTGACTGGCTTATTTCCCTTCCGTCTCTCTTCGAAATTAATAAACATTTTGAAAATTTGACGGAAATATTAATAAGTTCAACCCCTTCGCTGATTTTATCTACTATTGGGTTCTCAATTTCCTGCAAAGCTTATGGACAAGTTGATAAATTTGTTGATACAAAAATTTATGAAAAATTCAAAAGTAGAAATTTACTAAATACTTTTTTATTTTCTATCAGAAATTGGTCCACAAGTCGGGGTTATATTGATTATTACTACAACATCTATTTCACGCGGGGCGTAATCCTAATTAGTAAGCTTGTTTTGCATTTTGATCAATGGATAATTGATGGATTTATTAACGGAACTGGCACATCAAATCTTTTCAGTGGAGAGGGTATACGACACGGAAAAAATGGTAGGATATCTCAATATCTATTTGGATTAATTATTGGAACTATTTCCCTGACGCAGCTAGTTGTTGATTTTCCAATTCCGCCCTTGCCGTAAACTGCTACTTTCGTTTCGCGAAGCTCCAATTCGTGTTCATTTCTCCCGACTATTGTTCATCTTCCCCATCTCCATCTTTCTTATTTTTGCCACCTCTATTTCTCAAAGATATTACTTCTTCCTATGAGGTAGGAGAATCCTGCGGCTATTCTACTATGCTTCTTGGAGGGGGGGGAATGGGAAGTACTAATTGGTGACTGATCGATACAGATCGTGGGGGGCTTGTGGGGTTGATCTCGACCTCGATCGGTTGCCCCCCCCCCTCTCCCACGATTCGGGTACCCTCCCATTCAAATGGGATTGCCATCGCTGCCGCCTCCTCCTATAATGGGAGTTAGGGTGTACGCGAAGTCTACTTCACAAAATGTCGGAGAAAGCTTAACGTCTTAGAGATTTAGAAGCGATTCGAAGAACAGAGGAACAAAGGTCTTTGAGTGCGTATGAGACTGAATCCCCTACCACTTTCCTCGGTAGCTCAGCGGTAGAGCGGTCGGCTGTTAACCGATTGGTCGTAGGTTCGAATCCTACCCGGGGAGATTCGTTCGAATCTACGTCAATAATTCCTGGTAATTGGGTAGCTGTGTTTCCCACATATGCCAAATCAAATTGTGTTGGACCATGATCCACCAACCAGTGAATGATTCACTATCGTGCTTATTTCCAGCTCTAACAATTGAAGAAGAAAAAGATTTGTACGTTCTCACCCCCCCCCCTCGAATACCCCCGAGGCGAGGACCCTGCCTATTAACTATTGAGAGGTCACCTTTGGGGGTCCCCCCTTCAATTCCGGTGTATTGAATGATTGAAATGAGCGAATCAATAAGTCATCTGGGGAGGGGACTAAATCCACAATTTTAGAAAGGATCTATTCCAAGCGTGATGTTAAGAAGCTGTTTTGCGAAATCCCTATGGAATAAGCTATTGCCCTTTCTCAATCTTCTTTCTAAGCAGAAAGACTCATATAGAAAATGGCCTTCAGTTCCTTAACTATTTGATATGCTACGATAAAATTATTTATATCAGTAAAAGGAAAATATAGATCTTCCTTTTACTGAATTTGGCTTATAATTATATCGCTAGAGATCTAGACAGAATGAAGGGTATCTAAGATTTGTTCTATGAACTTTCATGAACAAAATTGTTTCGTCGTTTGATCCAGTGACGCCCCACCAAACCAGAACGGATCGGATAGATATTAATAAATTTCAAGCAACATATTATAGATAAGAAAATCCTGAAATGGGCAACGGTTTCGCCTCATCCATTTGTTTCTATGAACCAGAAGCCTAAACCGAATAAATCGCTCCGGAAAATCTTCTGCCACCACGTAGGAATCAAAGCGAGCGGGACTAAATGTCTGCGGATATTGCAGATGTATATCCATAGAGGAAATTTCTTTGACGTATTCGGAATCTCGCTCCTCTTCATCCAAAGGGAGATTATTCCACCGCTTAATAGATGAGTTAGGTTTCAATTTTGGATTATCTTCACTATTATCTCCACTATTATCTCCACTATTATCTCCACTATTATCTTCACTATAGAGAAAGAAATTTCTAATTTTTTTATTTGACATTTTATTAAGGTGCTGCCTTCTCATACCGTAAATGGTGTAAAGCCTCCGCGCCAGTTTTTTCGTCGGCAACAAGCTGCGACGCGAGGAAGGAATGTTAGGATCTGGCTGGAACAGAAGCATGGGGTCCCAGATGAAGCGCCCCCCGAAGAGTCGAGTCGTTTCATCTAATCGATTACAGTGTGTTTCATATTCATTAGATGAGTCGCCGGATATTCCCAATTCGAGAAATTGCTCGCGTAACAACATATTATCCAACCGGTTTTCCAATCTTTTAACAAATTTATCTGTCACATTAGTCGCAGATTTTTCAAAACTAAATAGATATCCGCTTTTATCACACCATTTACTTCTGTCACCCTTAATCTTATTGAATTCGAAATCTTGTTGGGGTATATAATTCCGATTTTGGTAAAGGAGAATTAAATTATACAAATGATTGGGTTCAGATGATACCCTCATCAATTCATAAGCCCCGCTTCGCAGGAAACGGAGACGCCAAGCCTTATGGGACCAAGTGATCTCGCGCGACACTTCCGTCGGACTTGAGTTTATTAGTTCGGGTGACTGTTGCAGTTCGAAGTCGGTTAGACTGCTAAATCCCCCCTTTCTCACAAATTTAGAAGAACGACTTGGAGAGGTTACACCTGAACAATACTTGGGTTTACCGATAGGAACGGAAAGGGAAAGACTACTACCGCGTCGACTTCCGTCTCTACAAATTTCTGAACGTGAGAAATTAGTCGAGAGGTTTTCTAGTACGCCACAAGCTAGGTTCAAGTCATTCTCTACGAGTTTGTCAATAACAATGAAATTTTCTTCCTTTCTCACATCCATTTGGAGCGAATCGCGAGCTACTAATCCAGCTAGTATCCCTAGGATATGCGAAAATAGAGTGAATTCATTAAATGTTGACTCGGTTATTGAAGGTTCCACGTACCAGTTAGACAAATAATAAAATCGCATCTTTAACGCGTTACGACCAATATATGTATTCGTGAGATAAGTATCTATCAAACTATTCTTTGAGGTAGCTTCCGCTATCTCGTGGGAAAAGATGTCCCATTCGGAACCGGATTCTATCCCATTGCCCATATCACTAGCAGTCGAATGTTGTCTATGCAAAGCTAATTCAATTGCGTCGCTACATATAATCTTACTTCTTTTGGAAGTACCTATTAGTAACGCCTCATTAGCAAGGAGGAATAAATCTCGTCTACTATAACCCGTAGTTCCAGACCCAGTACCTTCAATAAGAGGAAGGGGCGGATTAGCCCCCATTTCGCAACCTTTGATACGTAATAGAATTGATAAATCTTTTTGACGTTGATACCCGTTGGATTTTCGAAAGTTTATCAATTAGTTTAACCGGTTCGGAGCTATTGGAGCTGGATCTATCCTCGCAGGTACGTGAGTCGTAGCGATAACAACATTCTTGCGCATGTTAGAATTGCCGCGCCTGTCACCAATACTTTTCAATATTTGGCAAAGTAAGAATTTGGGATCAGCTTCTAGCTTATGATACGAACGATGAATATTCAATTCATGAATATCTTGAATCCATAGTGTACAGGGAGACATCTCTTTCGCCATTTCAAAAACGAAATTTAATCGGTGTACGCTTTCTTTCGAAATGAAATTTCCACGTACATTATTGAAAAAGGATCGGTTGTATATCAGCTTCTTCATTGGTAGTTTCACCACTGGAAAGTAGGAATCGAATGCTACATCTCTAATAATGGAAGATCGGCCAGTTTCTATGGGTCCTACTAGCAAAATTCCTTTAGATGGTAGTAGTCCCGATTGAAGTGAGATAGGTATGTCATGACATGGCATATTTAGTAGACTGCCTCTTCGTCTCGTTGTTACTGAAAATAGAATATTTCTCTCGAGGGCGGAAAAAGACCACTTCTCCGCAGGATCCAACTTACGGATCTTGTGACTCAATAGATCATTTTGCCAGAATTGACGTAAGTATGCCAAAACATTAGATCTTTCTTGTGGATAAGGTTCATGAGAAATCTCGTTGCTCGATAAATCATAATTAGAGTTCAATTTCGACACATACCTATAAAGAATTTTATTCGTCACTAAATGTTGAGTCAGTAGTTCTTTCTTACTATCTAGGATATCGGGGCTTTCTTTATGAAATATCCATGAATCGATTTCATCTTTCACAAAGAAGAAAAAGATTATATTATTTATATAATTCAAGAATCTATTCAAAGAATAGATTAGTAGATCTCTCGTTGACATTTAGCTTGTCGAAGGGGAATGCATTACCTCTTTCAAATAGGATCCACGCGTTGGGTCTGTCAAATATTCAATAGTATTGAAACGTTTCCATAAATGAAAGGAATTGGAACCCGAAACGGCAGACAAAGGGTGTTTGAATAATGCAAGAACAATTAATACTGAAAGGATGAAGTAATAGAAGATAGACCTAGCGGAAAATTGAGATACTGACCATCCTCCCGAATGTAAAATCTCCGCTTCATCAGGAATTTCTTCGAAAATAAGAAGACCTATCTCGGATACTATGGTATTGATAGAATCGTTGTCGAATCTCAATCCTAGGCTTTGCAGTCTTTGGGATAAATAGGCTTTCGCACCATCTACTACATCTTCAGCCATTCTTTTATAAATTCTAGGAAAATTATGATTTGAGTCATAACTTATTTTAAGTCCTATTTCTGGATATGTTTCTCTAATCAGGTCGTAAAAGTATTTCCACCAGGTGGGGGTAAAAAACCAAGGTATGTAATCTCTAAATAAGCTCCATTTTTCACCGATATTGTCTTTCCAAAAGATCCAAGAGATCTTATATCTGTTCAAATCTTTTAATAATTCATTGAAATTGATAAAGTTGGATGGACGAATAGCCTCCCTCCGTATAGATTGATCCGCGAAGTCCGTATCTTCGTACGCAACCTCCTTTCCAATCGATTCTGCTATAGATCTCGATGTTACATCGTTGCATAGTGGGAGTCTTAGCGACCAATAAGATGTTTCCAACTCTTCCGGTTCCCCGAAATACTTAATAGACAAATTCCTCTGATAGACTCGATCCAATACCAGATTCTTGAGACGAGGTTGGGGTTGCCGATCCGACGACGAATCGGAGTTTGTCGACGTTTCCTCCAAAGAAACTCCATCGCTACTGCACGAATATAGAAATGACTCTATCGTTTCACGAGGAGATAAGTTCAAACTCGCCAGTAACCTCTTCAGATCCGAAATAGAATTGGAAAGTCCATCTGAATGAGTTACTAATGCTGTGGATTCATGCAGATTAGATAAAATAAATTGAATTGGTGTGAGTACGTGACCAGCAACCTCCCCCGCTGTTTGTTTCGATAAGTTGGATGACAACGAATCCGACAGTTGGGGATGAATAAATGAGATGATATTAGATGAGATGGTTTCATCTTCGGAGCCCACATAGAAGTTTTCTAAGACGTTGAGATAACTACTGTTGCATCTCCCAATAAAAAAATTCCTTCTGATTCTCGGAATAAAGTTGCTTCCAGCACAGTTCCGTATAGGTGAGTCGTCTAGAAAGTTTAGTTTATTAACCTGATCGGAGATGTATCTCGAAATATTCTCACCAATATCTCTAGTTGAACCTCCCCCACGGTTTAAATCATGCAGAAACAGATTCCAAAATTGCCTCCCCGTAATGGAAAAATCATCGCCTGAGAATCCTGCTCGGATAGATTCGATGCGGGGCAACCCGATAGAAGTAGGATTCACTGCAGGTTCCAGCTCGGTCGAAGAGCCTACCGATTTCTTACTCATTAACAGTTTGGATTCAATGAATAAACTCTTTTTTCTCTCAAGAATTGTTTTGAGGAAAAGTATCTGTTCATCAATGTAACCATCGAATAAACTTGATAAAAGATCAAGCTTCGTGAGATCTATCTTGTTTAATTTCTCGAGATCTATATCGTTCAATTTTTCGATGCAATAATCAATGGTATATATCAAAACTTTCTGGCGAGTAACCTCAGCAACAATCATTTTATAAAGAAATAAAACATTGAGAAATCGATGAAAATATTTTTCGTTCTGTTGGTTGTTACTACCGAGACTGACACCAATATTATTGAGTAATTCGTTTCTTATTATTGATACACGGCAAATTGATTCCTCCAAGTCATACTTTAAGACTTTCCCGACAGGGGAAGAAGACGAATCCTCGGTCGTATCGAGCCATCTATGCACATTTGACTGAACATTTCTATACTCATCAATTTGAAAAGTAATATATTCGTTCAATAGGCGCCCTACGTTATCTTTCCATTTCAATACTATTTATTCAGTTGCAATTCTTGTTACACCGGTGTACTCCCCGATCCCCGTCCAGCCATCCAACCGATATTTGATTTGGAAGAAATATTCAGTAGATAATGCGCAGAAATAGTCATAGAAAAGAAATATGTATGTTGAGTAGAGAGGTATGATTCTATTTCGTCCATACAATCTAACTAAAAAATATATTGAATGTATGTTACTCTCTTCTTTCAATTAGTTTGAAAAAGTAGTATTTTCACTTCGATTACTTATTTCTCTAAGTATACCTAAAAAAGATATTTGAAAATAGTTTGGGAGAATCTCACTGAGGTTGAGGTGTCTGCTACTCGCTAGCCCAAGTTTTTTGCCAGATATTTGAGTAAGCGGCATGTCGCCCCTCATTTCCAATGGAAATCCTTTCCCAGATTTGACGCTACTACTGACGTCAGTAACTATTGCCCTATCAGAAATCAGATTTGATTTCTCGATTATCGAGAGAATTTTGGTGAGTCGATTTATTAATCCATCTCTCATTTGTGAATAAGTGTGTAGAATGGGAAATTCTTCCCCATTTTTTTCATAATCTAATCCGGATATACAGCCACGAAACGACGTCGTTTTCTCACAAGACGTAAATGAAGACAAGTTGGAAAAGGCTTCTCGCTCGAAATCAAATCCCGACCTATCCCCCTGGTGATCTGCTGAATCTACGGATTCAAATAACGCCTCGTCATAGGAGTTTAATACTACGGGACTTAATGAGTCGCTTCTCAATTGTGTTGCTTGTAACCGACCCGGATCTCGCTTGTTACGATTTTCCCAAAAGAATAACGAATCGAAATCACTTTGGTTGTTTCTGGAAACTACCATATAGTTGTAGAATTTGAAAAACCTACGTGAATTTTGTAAACACCTACCCCTACGAAATACCCGAATCCTTTCAGGATCATCCTTGGATATATCTCTGCCAAGGAGTGAACCTCTCACTACGCATGCCTTCCATCTACCGGAAACCAGAGGAATCATCGCATCATAGCGAACTTGCTTCTCTTTTTTCGTCGAACCTGCAGAAATATCTTCGTTCAAACCTAAGTAGTGGGAAACAGATATTCTCCTCTTTCCACTCCTTCCAACAGATAAAGATCTTTCGAATCGGAGAAAGCAGTCGTAGGAGAAATCACCAAGGTTTTCCGCTTGTTTCTCTCTCACCCCGTCACCCCCATTAATGACTCCCGTTAGTACAAAACTTCTTTCGATCGACCTTTTGTCACTCAGGCAATGCATAGAAATTAGTGTTGTTAGCAACATCAGCATCTCCAGGGTGATGCCACTATCTCTTTTTAGTGAATCACGCAGATTGCGTAGAAATAGTGAACTTAGAAATCACAAGTCAGATAATCTGATAAAAGGTTCATAATTGGAAGATGGACTAATTAAAAATTCTCTGAGATGTTGGTTTTTCAATGATTCGAAGAAGTGATCTAATAGACTGACTTCTATTAACTCCGAAATTTTAGATGAAAAATCTGGACTTCCTACGCTTTCTCTTGCCACCTCTTTTACCTTATTTTCTTTTTTCATATTAATTTCATGCGGTAGATACTATCTATTTCCCACATTTATTATACCAATAATATTGAAAATTTCAAGATAGGATGGAATACATATTTCAAACGAGTCTAGTGATTTCTGTGAATAGTTGTATCCAAAATTGGAATTAGATCGGGAATTCCAAATTGTTATTGTCGGGGAGACCCACGCAGAGCGATGGGATCAAATTACCCAATTGGATGGGCGAACGACGGGAATTGAACCCGCGCGTGATGGATCCACACTCCATTGCCTTGATCCACTTGGCTACGTCCGCCCCCTCTGTTGATTTAGTTGGCTCCCCACCGGACGTGAACAAGATCTATCCGTTAAGCAGTCTAGATAGGTCCTTCGGTTAATACACATACATATTAGCTGTATGTATATAGCAAGACAATAGAAAATCTTTGAAATGAGGAATACACTCCTTCTTTTATCCAAAAGATTGGGGTGGGAGATTACAAGCATTCTGCAAATCGGAATAGGAAACTTCGTAATCTATTAAATCGCGGAGGGATATTCCAAATAGTTTTCAGAATTTAAGGTTGGAAACTGATAATCGGGAAATTGTGAGAAGCTGCTACCATTCCTTTCATTCGTTCCACCGCACGAACTTTCACCTCATTGGACACCAAACCTCCCCTGAAGTTGAGAGATTTGGTATCCAGTTGTGCTGCATAACCAGACGGATGTTATCCGTTTATAGAAGGAGCTTCAACAGAAGCCAAGTCTAGGGGGAAGTTATGAGCGTTACGTTCATGCATGACTTCCATACCTAGGTTAGCACGGTTTATGATATCAGCCCAGGTGTTTATGACACGACCTTGGCTGTCAACCACGGATTGGTTGAAGTTGAAACCATTCAAGTTGAATGCCATGGTGCTAATGCCTAAAGCGGTGAACCAAATACCTACTACGGGCCAAGCAGCTAAGAAGAAGTGCAGAGAACGAGAATTGTTGAAGCTAGCATATTGGAAGATCAAACGACCGAAATAGCCGTGAGCAGCTACGATGTTGTAGGTTTCTTCCTCTTGACCGAACTTGTAACCTGCATTGGCAGACTCATTCTCAGTTGTTTCTCTGATCAAACTAGAAGTTACCAAAGAACCATGCATAGCACTGAATAGAGAGCCGCCGAATACGCCAGCTACACCCAACATGTGGAAGGGATGCATAAGGATATTGTGCTCAGCCTGGAAGACGATCATGAAGTTGAAAGTACCAGAAATGCCTAGAGGCATACCGTCAGAGAAACTTCCTTGACCAATTGGGTAGATCAGGAAGACGGCGGTAGCAGCTGCGACAGGAGCCGAGTACGCAACAGCGATCCAAGGACGCATACCTAGACGGAAGCTTAGTTCCCATTCGCGACCCATGTAGCAAGCTACACCAAGTAGGAAGTGAAGGACGATAAGTTCGTAAGGACCACCATTGTAAAGCCATTCATCGACGGAAGCTGCTTCCCAGATTGGGTAGAAATGTAACCCAATAGCTGCAGAAGTGGGGATGATAGCGCCAGAGATAATGTTGTTACCGTATAACAAAGAACCAGAAACGGGTTCGCGAATACCATCAATATCTACAGGAGGAGCTGCGACGAAAGCAATGATGAATACAGAGGTTGCGGTTAGCAAGGTGGGAATCATTAAGACACCGAACCATCCGATGTAAAGACGGTTTTCGGTGCTGGTAATCCAGTCGCAGAAGCGACCCCATAGGCTTGCGCTTTCGCGTCGTTCTAAAGTTGCGGTCATGGTAATTTTCGGTTTTCAAGAAATAATTAGTGATTCCCCAGGCTAGTAAGCTTGTTAATTTATAATATATCACAAAAACTAATCTGTGTCAACCGAAATTAATTGAGTCCCCAGAATTCTCGGATATGGGGGCTTCTTCCCGATATCTCAAACAATTTTTACTCCATGCGATGCGCGTCCCAATCAATTTCAGTCTCTGAAAAACTGGTCATGCGTCAAGCCTTTTTGCGAGGCACTCCGCAACTCTGCATTGGCCCCCCCCCCCCCCGCTACCCTATTAGGAGGAGTCTAATAATTGACAACCTAAGAGAGAAGTAGCTGCCAATCCCCACTTGTGGCTTAGATTGGACACCCGTCATTCGTCGTTCACCCCTCACTCAACCATTTCTTCGTAGTGCCTCTCGATTCCCAGATAGTTTGTGCCCCGGTTCCAATCCACGACGAAAATATCGTGGATTGGAACGAATCCGAAACTAACGGAAATGGGCAAAAGCTTTGTTGGCTTCCGCAACTTTATGAGTCTCCTCTTTCCTCCGTATGGCACTACCGGAATTTCTGGCGGCATCCATTGATTCATCACTCGATCTTAAAGCCATACTTCGACCTGAGCGTTTTCGACACGCGATTAATGACCACCGGATAGCCGAAGCTTTTCCCTCTGCCGGTACTACTTCAACGGGAACTCGATAAGTTGATCCACCTACACGTTTGGTTTCTGTCACTACGTCGGGAGTTACCCCGCGCACCGCCTGTCGCAGAACAGACAGTGGGTTCCTATTTGTCTTTTACCTAATCCGCTTCATAGCCTGATAAAAAATCTGATAAGCCAGTGATTTCTTGCCATTTTTCAGGATACGATCAACTAGCATATTGACTAATCGATTACGATAAATTGGATCTGATTCGATAGTTTTCTTTCTGTTCACTACACTGCTCCGATGTAACACGAGTTTACGAATATAAATATGTCAGATTTCAATCAATTCTTTTATTTCAATGGTCTTTTATTTCAATGGTATCTTAGGCTACTATTTCGGCTTCTTCACTCCATATTGTAGGGTGGATCCACCAGTTAGTCGAGGATCTCCCTCCAAACTGCACGTGCGACTTTCATCGAATACAGCTTTCCACATGATTGACTAGAAACTATTCAAATGATTTTGAACCATTTATTTTTTGAGATGCAAATCATATTTACTCATTGCATATTGGGTATCCGTTTTCCCTTATTCCACGGATAAAAAAATCGAAATTTAGATATAAAAGAAGAAAATCTTGCAATTCAGTTATCTTACTAGGAATGTCCGTAGGTTTATCAATCCAATCAGTAGATGTGCATAAAGCCTTCACTGAATCTCCGTAGTCGTAATCTAAACCTGTTCCAAGAGGAAAAGACGTCCCAAGATTTTCCAGGTGGGAGTCCAGGTAAAACTCAACTTAGTGGAGTAGGACACCTTAGACACCAAGTTGTTTCACACAAATAGATAGATAATAATTAATCTCTATCAATCTCTGTAGTAGCAGGCTTCAGTCCCCTTGCAATACTGGGTCAGCTACACATTTAACATATCAGAACAACTGATACGGAATCGTCGCAATGATACAAGTTGTGACAATGTTCTGCAACGCACTAGAACGCCCTTTCTTACGATCCTTCACCCCTACAGCATCTAAGGTTCCTCTAACGATGTGATACCTAACACCGGGTAGGTCTTTGACCCTTCCGCCTCTCACGGGGACCACCGAATGTTCCTGCAAATTATGGCCAATACCTGGTATGTAAGCCGTTACCTCAAACTTGGAGGTTAATCGAACTCTCGCGACTTTACGTAGGGCAGAGTTGGGTTTTTTTGGTGTAGTCGTGGAATAGTCGACAGCTCCAATGTCACTATACGGAACCGTACGTGAGATTCCCACCTCATACGGCTCCTCGTCATTCAATTACCCCTGAGATGAGAAAGGGAGTCCAAAATTCCTCCCAATTGTTTTCAACTACAAATACAAAATAAAAGGAAAAAATTAAATTCTTTTCAATTTATTTTTAAGGCTTCGGCTTTGCGCCCCACTCATTTTATGGATCCCGTTATTATTAATAAGCAACGCAGATAGAAAGATGAGAAATCTCTCAAATCGATGGGTAGATTTGTTAATGAGTTCCCCGTTTTCGTGCAAGTAATATGATGCGGATTGAGTATGGAGGAGATTGACGAGTCGGTATCAGCTTATCCGCATCATTAATCATTTTTTGATAAGGAATCCATTTTGAAATGAAGACAGTTTCGATATCTCACTCTCGTTCTTTATTTCGTTTCGACGAGGCTATCTGAGGAGGATCCGGCAACCTAACGCCAACGAACTACCCTAACAAGTAGGTGAGCTATAAAATGGAGTAGGTAGGATCCAATCACTACCTGAAGTTTGCCGGCGACGACGACGCTGAAGTAGCAATGAGAGAAACAGAAAGAAATAAAAGTAAGTTAAGGTTAATAGGTTATAAGTTTAAGTTAAGGTTACTAGGTTATTTGCTTACTAGGTTATTTGCTTAGTTGATTGCGGCTTAGTCAGCCTGTTCCGTCGCGAGCCACTGGTCAAGCCCCGCTGCATTCTACTACCCCTCCTCTGCGAACCGAATCAGAAATCTAGGTTCCGCAGGGAAAAGATTGTACCACGAGAGCTCGGGGAGGTCAAGCCGTTTCTGTCACCAGTTGTTACTAGCAATCCCATATCTAAGAGATTATGAGTGAGAAAGACCGAAAGCCTAGCGGAGGGGGAGTTAGCACCGGTTAGGGGTGGGGTGCTGGTATATTAAGTATAGTTATGAGGCTACAAGGATGTTAAGTAGAGGTGGAGGCAGCCTCGACTCCCTCGCAACATTCTTCGAGAAATCTTTTAAATTGAATTTGGGGACTTGCCAAACTGAAACTGCCTCTCAGTTTCTTTTTGGGTGGAGCTAGTAAAACAAATAGGCCAGGCACACCGAGCAATCTGTTACCTCCGCTCATATCCTATCTCTACGGTGTGGGACCCATAAAAACTATTTCGAGCAGGAAGAGAAGAGCTCTGTTTACCATCCATATCTGCTTCTGCTTGTTTTGCTCCTTTCAA